TCAAGTAATTAACAAGTCAATTAATTAAATAGTAATTAATTACTAATTACTAAACTAAAATATTAATTAAATATTATACTAGTACATATTCTAATACTAATTGATAATACTACTAAATTAATAATTCGAATTAATCCTATGTTTCATTACATATATATAATGAGATAATGAAAATAAAAGAAAATAAAAACATATAGAAAATAAAAACATATAGAAAATAAAAACATATAAAAAAAAATTTCAAAACTGAAAAAATTTCAGTAGTCATATGGGGTAAAATATCTAGGGATTTCTAGCATATTCTTTTCGAAGTATTTTTTTCATTAATATCTGTGTATAGGATCATTGCTTCTATTGATTTGATACGAATACATTACATAAACATAATCTAAAGCACCGAACGATTATATTTTTTCTCCTTTCCTTATCCTGGATTTCATTTCTATTTTCCTTAATTGATTTGATTCAATCCGTTGAGTTGCGAGTTTACATATAACAACTCATATCTTTCTATACAAAAAAATTCGAAACTTTTTTCTTGTACTATACCGACTGACCCTCTCAGAAATAAAATAAAAAGAATCGAGTTATTTCATTAGAGTTAGAATGAAAAAAAAAAGAGTCATTCCATTTCAGACCAATCTCGAGTACTAAAGAAAGATCGCGATTTGGAATGAACCAAAATACTTGTTTGTTTTGTTACGGCAATAACACTTAGTAATAGTAAGACCACCCGATGGGTTGGATTTCACTACAAGAAAAAGGTTTGTTTTACAGCAAACCTACATTACACAATGAAACATACCACAGAGTGGTATAATAGACGGAATCGTAAATTATCTAATCTACAGAAGAAAGATACTTCTAATAGAAAGAATTAGACATTATCGAATGATTTGACAGACCAAATCCCAAAACCAACTCAACTCATAGAATATAGAAGAAGGAAATTGATACATTTAGGACCAATTCATTATCTCTGCATTATCTCTGAATCAATCAATTGGGGTTGTTGTTCTGCCAAAAAGCGATTAGTCAGGCGACTCCACAAAACAAATACAAGAAAAGAATAGGTCCTAGATCTATGTGACTGTTGAAGTTTTTAGACAGAATCATGTCATGATTCTCACTTCATAAATTGACCGGATTCGATATACCAACGCAAAAATATATCACTAACTCTTTAATCATGGACAGAAAAAGAGGAAAAAGGTCATATGTAATCCATCCACGAAGATTAATGAAGGAAGATGAGTATTTTATCCGAGATTTTACAAATACTGATTAGATCTATTGGAATGAATTATTGTTTTTTATTTATTGTTTTTATTTTCCTGTCCCTATGTATTTACATGAACATGTGGTAATACTTTTGGACCAACCAACCGGCCAGTCTATAAACAAGTACTAATGAGGAAATGAAAACTATACTAAACTAAAATAGAATGTATTAGGGCTATACGGACTCGAACCGTAGACCTTCTCGGTAAAACAGATCAAACTGATTATCATCGAAATGATTCGAACTGTTTCAAAGACCCAACATGCATTTTGTTGCATTGGGCTCTTTCATAAACTGATGTAAAGATCAGTTAGTCCACCATATTTTTCTTTACAGGAAAATAATGAGATGGCTCCATGTGCTCTGATTCATCATTTGTATTCTGATCTAGGAGCAATACCAAAGTGTTTCAAAGAAGGGTTACCTTGACTTAGGTCTGCCTTCGGCCTAGATCTAACTAAGTTAGATGGAGTCTCTATCGCTACGCTGCAAGAGTCGAATATGAGACTTCATACACCTTAAAGTTCATAGGACGAAAAAAGGTTATTTTGAGGCCCTTATACTCATTATGCCTAGCATTGAATGGACTGGGTATTTACCTTATCAACTATCAAATCAATGGCGGGTTCTATTTGATTTGGCACCTGAATTCGCACCTGAATCGGACCGAACCCAATATTTGTCAGGCTATTGTTCTCTTGTTCCCTCGAATCTATGGAGTAAGACATCGATTTGTCAATAAGATCAATTATGTTTATTGCATTGCATAATGGGCTCCCTTGAAAAGCATTGGCGCACGTGTAAACGAGGTGCTCTACCTAACTGAGCTATAGCCCTTGTCATAGATATATTAACATATGGATAATTTCTTGTCAAGATGGATATTCCATAATCCCACATGATAGCTCTCTGATCCGTCTACTGTTAACAGGTTGGTATTGCTTAGAAATAATATTCCACTTATAATCCTATAAGTGATGGATCCTTTTTTTGGTGATAAATAACCTACTTAACTCAGTGGTTAGAGTATTGCTTTCATACGGCGGGAGTCATTGGTTCAAATCCAATAGTAGGTAGAACTTATTAGATACCGAAGTCAATTGAGTGATATCTAATAAGTTTTTCTACCCATTTTCTTTTTTTTTTTCGTTATATCAGATTAGACTTGATTGTGTTCAATTGGCAGAATAAAAATGTGGTGTATCATAATACAGTTCT